TCATCGTTTAATATTCAATTTTGCTTCAATCTCGATTAGACAAAACAAATACAAAATTGAAGATTTAGTTACGATTAGAAATAAGCTTTTCTGTCTTTATCCATAGATTCTTTACTCATACTTATTCAATTGAAAGTCAAAAATTATGTTTCGTAATCTTAATAATCCAATTTTTCAATTTCTAATTGACTTTTGGATACAAATCACGAGAATGTATATTATTCCTCAAAATTCTTATTGAGAGGTCAAGGATTTAATCCTTTTTAGAAATAAAGTTTTTGATCGGGATATATTATATGCCGAAGATCCCTTAACTTTTTGGATTATCATAGAACGAATCACACTTTTACCACTAAACTATACCCGCTATGATGCGATTATTGTATAGAAATGGATCTTTTGTCGAGTAAAAGGACGGGACATGATCCTGGTAGGATCATAAAAGAATCACGAAAAGTATAGCGTTGATATTGTATTTCTTCTGATATTGTTATTGTATTTCTTCATGGACCCAACGAGATTAGGGAAAAAGGACTCGTTGACTTTATATCATTTGATCTATAGGATAGGAATGGAAATAGTCCTCTTTCTGATTGTTTCAATAACAAGTATTTTGTTTTCGAATCAAATAAACAATTTTATCTAATATTTATCTAAAAAATTTCTAATACAATTTTTTTTTCAACAAGAATGGCCCGTGACACGGGCCAGGTTGTGAAAATAACATTTTTGGACAAAAAAAATAATAAAATAAAACTATATAAAACCAAAAAACTACACAATACAATAATTATCTATTCCAAACAAAATTATCGTATATATTTTTTTATAGTTATAGATATTTAGATTATATATTAAAGTTAAAGATTATTCGGATTATATATTTGATTATATATTTAAAGTACAAAAAGATAAAAAAAAGAGACATAGCAAAGAGGCTTTGTTTTTTTAAGCTTTACTTATTTAACTTTAACATAGTAATTATTTGAAATTGGGAGAGATGGCTGAGTGGACTAAAGCGTCGGATTGCTAATCCGTTGTACGAATTATTCGTACCGAGGGTTCGAATCCCTCTCTTTCCGGTTTCATTGATGATTTGGTATTTTTTATCTTTTAAATTTATCAAACCTTTTTGCTTTATTTATTTAGTTAATAGTTAAAGATCAAAATGTAGTAATAGTTATAGTTAGAGATCAAAATGTAGATATAGTTAAAATAAAATGCTAAGAACATTGAAAAATTAAGCAAGGAAAAAGCCGTATTTTTCTTTTTGTTTTGATTTTATTCTTCACCTTCACGTCCAGGATTACGCCTTGGATCATTAGATAAAAACCCGAAGATGAAGAGAGAAACAAAGAATATCACTACTGTATAAACAAAGAGTTTGAGAGTAAGCATTAGACAATCTCCAAGATCTTTTTTTGGTTTGGAAAAAAAAAGAAAATAGATTCTCTATATATCATATTTTATATCATATTTTGACACAAAGAAATAAAGCAGTTTCTAGAAATTTTTAGAAAGAGCAAAGAATTTTTCTAAATTCATTTTGAATATAGAGTTGAGTCTTTCATTGCAAATTTTTTTATCCCCACAATTCGATATTGCGGGGTACTCTACTAGACTAGGTTTTTTTTCAATGACATGAAAAAAAGCTCAGAATGGGGAAATCAGATAATCCAGATTTTTCATGTCTATACAATAAACTTATACTATAAAAACTTATCCGATCTTATATCTTATTAAGTACTATAATTTTGTTTATCGAATAAATTATAAATTATTTGAGGATAGTATTAAAGATCTCATCGAAAACTTACAGCCGCTTGCCAAACAAAAGCTAATAGAAAAAAGAACAGAGGGATTATTGGCATAACATCCACGACCGGGTTCAAAAAGGCGTAGGCTTCGGGCAATTTTGTAAAGAAAAAATTGCTTGAATTTGAATAAAGGGTAGAACCGATGCAAATCAAACTAAAAATATTAAGCATAACAAACATTTTGTTCTTGAAGAGAATTTCATTTTGATTGAGTTATTAATAGGTTATTGATATTAATGGGTTATTGATATAAAAATTGATATTTTTTAAAGTATCAAGTAATAAATAAAGAAGTAAGGTAGACCAAAAACTTTAAACTTACCCAATCAAAAATCCTTCAATTCTTAACTAAAAAAAGAATAGAAGAAATCATATTTTCATACAATATCTTAATAGAATTCTATATTATGATCAACAAATTCAGTGAATTGACGAAGAACCAATACCAATAGTAGTGTTTATTTGTGTTGAATCAAAATATAAATGGGGCGTAGCCAAGTGGTAAGGCAACGGGTTTTGGTCCCGCTATTCGGAGGTTCGAATCCTTCCGTCCCAGAACATCCCCAATTTTATATATAAAAATATGTCTTTGTGAACAACCCTCTCTCTATGTAAGAGCATAATAAAGGCAATTTTGGTTTTTTATTTTAACTAATCTTCATTGCAGATATTTTTCTCAACACATTTACATTCATATTGACAACAGTGTATCAAATAAATATAATTCGATCTGGGCAATTAGATTTTAGTTTCGGATCTATTTATCTCTTTATTTTAGTCTTTCAGTTTTTATAAGTTTTTTTTATATATTTTATATCTTTTACAAAACATAAAAATTTTTAAATATATATATAATATATATATAAATATATATAATTATAAAATTTATAATAATTTATAATAAAAAGAATAAAATAGCAAATTTATAAAATAAAAGCAAACAACTTCTAAAATAAAATATAGAAAATAAAGCAAATCCAGTATATTAAGAAATATGATATACATATATATTTCATCCATGAGAAATTTGTAAATCATATAAATTTGTAAATTTGACCTTATCTACATATAAATTTGACTTTATCTTTCTTTTTTTTATTTAATTTATTATTAAATTTTTTAATGATGATTCTATTTTTTTTATGATAATTATATCTACATAACGTAATTTTTTTTGGGGGGGGTTGCTAACTCAATGGTAGAGTACTCGGCTTTTAAGTGCGGCTAACGTCTTTTACGCATTTGTATGAAGAAAGAAATTCGTCCATACCTTGGTATAGTTTGTAAGACCACGACTGATCCTGCTGAAAGGAATGAATGGAAAAAATAGCATGTCGTATTAATGGAGAATTCTGAGAAATTTTTTTGGATCGGTTCCAAACCTTGTTTGAATTCTTGGTGCGGAACATAAAACGAAAAAAAAATTATAATATAATATTTCTATTATTAAAGTGGGTCTGAGTTAATAAATGGATAGAGTTATACGGCTCTAATTATCGGGAAACAAAAAAGCAACGAGCTCCCGTTCTTAATTTGAACGATTTTCCGATCTAATTGGACGTTAAAAATAGATTAGTGCCCGCGCGGAAAGGCTTTTCCATGAATGGATTTTCCATTTTTTTAATAAATCCTAACTATATTGTCATTCTCCACTGTGAGGGGAATCAAATGTGTAGAAGAAAGAGTATATTGATAAATAACTTTTTTTTTTCCAAAATCAAAAGAGCGATTGGCGTGAAAAAATAAAGGATTTCTAACCATCTTCTTATCCTATAATCAACATAAATCGATTCGATGGAACAAAGAGAAAATAGAGAATCCGTTGATGAATTTGCCAATTTCTGAAGTATCTATTCTTTTCTTATTATACTTTTTTGTTTTTACTGTATCGCACTATGTATTATTGAATAACCCCCAAAATCTCCTATCTTTGCTTCAATTAAATTGAATTTCAAATGAAAATAGAGAAATACAAAAGATATTTCGAACTAGATCGGTCTCGAAAAAATGACTTCCTATACCCACTTATCTTTCGGGAGTATATTTATACATTTGTTCGTGATCATGGTTTAAATAGATCCATTTTGTTGGAAAATAGGGGTTATGACATTAAATCTAAATCAAGTTTATTAGTTGTAAAACATTTAATTACTCGAACGTATCAACAGAATCATTTTATTTTTTCTGTTAATGATTCGAACCAAAATCCACTTTTTAGGTACAACAAGAATTTGCATTCTCAAATGCTCTCGGGGGGGATTGCAGTCATTGTAGAAATTCCATTTTCCCGACAATTAGTATCCCTTTTAGAAAGGTCAGAAATAGTAAAATCTCATAATTTACAATCACTTCATTCAATATTTCCTTTTTTAGAGAGTAAGTTTCCACATTTAAATTATGTGTCAGATGTACTAATACCTTACCCTATTCATCTAGAAAAATTGGTTCAAACACTTCGTTACTGGGTGAGAGATCCCTCCTCTTTGCATTTATTACGACTCTTTCTTCATGAGTATTGGAATTTGAACAGTCTTATTATTCCAAAGAAATCTATTTCCATTTTTGCAAAGGATAATCCAAGATTATTCTTGTTCTTATATAATTTTCATGTATATGAATACGAATCTATTCTCTTCTTTCTTCGTAACCAATCCTTTCATTTACAATCAACATTTTTTCGGGTCCTTTTTGAACGAATATATTTCTATGAAAAAATAGAAGATTTTGCTGAAAGCTTTACTAATGATTTTCGGGCAACCCTATGCTTGGTTAAGGATTCTTTCATACATTATTTTCGATATGAAGGAAAATCTATTCTGGCTTCAAAAGATAGGCCTTTTCCGATGAAAAAGTGGAAATATTATCTTGTCAATGTATGTCAATGTCATTTTGATGTGGGGTTTCACCCGGAAAAGATCTATATAAATTCATTATCCAAGCATTCCCTCTCCCTTTTGGGTTATCTTTCAAGTGTATGTCTAAACCCCTTAGTGGTACGGAGTCAAATGCTCGAAAATTCGTTGATAATAGATAATACCATAAATAAACTTGATACAATCGTTCCAATTCTTCCTTTAGTTGAATCGTTGTCAAAAATGAAATTTTGTAATGCAATAGGACATCCCATTAGTAAACCGACTCGGGCTGATTCCTCGGATTCTGAGATTATCAACCGGTTTGTTC